TTGAGTTTGTGTAGTGTATTGATTGATAAATGGTTATGGTGTTTGTTTTTGTTTGATTTTTGTGGCGGGGTTGGTGGTTGTAGGGGTGGTGGGGGTAGGTTTTGTTGTTGTTTGTGGTTGATGATGAAGTGATGATGATGGTTTGATTTGGTTTGTGTTATAGTGGAAATATAGAGGAATGTTAATTGAATGTTGATGTGTGTTGAGTGGTTTGGACAATGTAGGAATAATGTGGTTAATTGTTTAACGAATGTGATTAAAAATGTCAATATAAAAAGAAATGGATGCGTAAAATGGGGGTTTGAATATAAGTTCCTAGAAAGGGGTAAAATAATAAGCATGTCCGGAGAGCATTCATCTATTAGCTACTTAGGAGGTAAATGGCGCGCCCTCCATGAATGGGGTCAAAGTGCATCAGTGTCAATTTGCGACAGGTTATCCGTCAAACCATGACATTCTGGGTGGTTAGGGGATTCATATGTTCGGCGGTCATGTGATGGACATGTCAAGAGGAAGATATCACCTGCTACGCACTGGAAGGGCTTAATGAAGATCCCCCCAGAAGAAAAAAAGTGTAGAGGGTCGGTATGCCGACATAATGAAACTAGGGAGGAGGGATCCAACCGACCACTTGTATCTGTGAAGAGCAAGGGAGAAGGCTTTAAGCAAGTTATGGCCCTGAAATTACAACCAGTGGCACGAAAGAGCAAGTAGGGTTCGGCGGTTAGGGGGAAAGTATGCGCTTGAAAACAATAACCTATAACACTCATGACGTCGAGTAGCTCGGTTCTCGTGAGAAACACAATTAATAGATAACCAGGTCCTCTGGCTTGGGAGTACTTGAAAGCTGTTGGACGAGCATTCTCCCTAGGAGGTGGGCGAATTCAGTAGACTTTGAGAATGCAAAGGAGTACTGTGACATTAGGCGTTTCCTTGGTTGGAGTTGGGTGCAGTAGAAAAGTGTCTGGTTTATGGGTGACGCCTGCGGACTTTGTCCTTAGGTAGGATCACTTGGGCTCTATGGTACCTGAAGCAAAAATGTGCCTAGGAGGGTAAATGTTGGAACATCATCTATTTGGAGATAATGTTTGGGCTTTTGGTGGGGTGCCATGACGTATGGCGTTGGCTGTCCTACATTTCAGTGACTGTCTGATGGGGCAAAGAATGCGATGCATTTTGTACATACCCTAAAAGTCAGAAGGAAAATGTGGGGGGGGAAAGGGGGGGGTCCCTTTTAGTAGTAGGCATTCCTGTAGTTAAATGTTTATAACGGCGGTTTTTCAGGCCGCAGATCTTAAAGAAAGGCTGAGTAGGAATATATGATAGAATTTGTTTTATTTTTAGGGTTGTGTTTTGTTTTAGGGGGGTTGGGGGTAGCGTCTAATCCTTCTCCTTATTATGGGGTTATGGGGTTGGTTGTGGCGGCTGTTGCTGGGTGTGGTTGGTTGGTGAGTCTAGGAGTTTCGTTTGTATCTTTGGTGCTGGTGATGGTTTATTTGGGTGGAATGTTGGTGGTGTTTGTTTATTCAGTTTCGCTGGCGGCGGATCCATATCCTGAGTCGTGGGTGGATTGGGGGGTTGTTGGGTACGGTTTTGGGATAGGTTTAGTTGTTATGGTTGGGCTTGTTGTTGGAGGTGTATTTGGGGTGATGGTGGGTGAGGGGACGGTTGATAGTGGGGGGCTGTTGTCGGTTCGGTTGGATTTTAGTGGGGTGGCTGTTTTTTATTCTTATGGGGTTGGGTTGCTTTTAATTGGTGGGTGAGGGTTGTTATTGACTTTGTTTGTGGTATTGGAGCTTGTGCGAGGGTTGTCTCGGGGGGCTATTCGGGCTGTTTAGGGTTGTCAGAAAGTAGTTTAGTGTTAAAATGCCAGCTTTGGGAGTTGGTGATGAGGGTTTGAATCCTTTCTTTCTGAAATGCGGGAACTCTAAGAAGGGGTGTAGTCTTCAATCTTTGGTTTACAAGACCAATGTTTTTATAAACTATTAGAGTTTGTTATAATTTCAGTATTTTATTCTCTAGGATGGCTGCGAGGGGGAATAAAATTAGGATGATTGTGAAGTAAGATAATGAGGCGAGTTGGCCGATGATGATGAATGGGTGTTCTACCGGTTGGCTGCCTACTCATGTGAGGACTAGGACGTTAGCTACTAAGGTTCAGAATAGGATTTGTGATAGTGGTCGGAAGGTTATGGATCGTAGTTTGGATGTGTGGAGTAGGGGAAGTAGGAATAGGACTAGGATTGAGGCGATTAGGGCTAGTACTCCTCCTAGTTTGTTGGGGATGGATCGTAGGATGGCATAGGCGAATAGGAAGTATCATTCAGGTTTGATATGGGGGGGTGTTACTAGGGGGTTGGCGGGTGTGAAGTTTTCTGGGTCGCCTAGTGAGTTTGGGGAGAATAGGGCTAGTGAGGCTAATAGGAAGAATATAAGTGCAAAGCCTAGGATGTCTTTTGTGGTGTAGTATGGGTGGAAGGGGATTTTGTCGCAGTCTGATGGGATTCCTAGTGGATTGTTTGAGCCTGTTTCGTGCAGGAAGGTGAGGTGAACTAGTGTGAGTCCTGCAATAACGAATGGGAGTAGGAAGTGAAGGGCGAAGAATCGTGTTAATGTGGGGTTGTCTACTGAGAATCCTCCTCAGGCTCATTCTACTAGTGTTTGGCCGATGTAGGGGATGGCTGATAGTAGATTTGTGATTACTGTGGCTCCTCAGAAGGATATTTGTCCTCATGGTAGTACATATCCCACGAAGGCGGTGGCTATGAGGGTTAGGAGTAGGATGACTCCGATATTTCAGGTTTCTTTGTTTAAGTATGAGCCGTAGTAAATTCCTCGGCCGATGTGAAGGTAGATGCAGATAAAGAAGAAGGAGGCTCCGTTTGCGTGGAGGTTGCGGATTAATCAGCCAAATTGTACGTCTCGGCATATATGGGCTACTGAGGCGAAAGCTAGAGAAGTGTCTGCTGTGTAGTGTATTGCTAGCAGTAGACCTGTTACGATTTGGGTAATAAGACAAATGCCCAGGAGTGACCCGAAGTTCCATCATGTTGAGATGTTAGATGGCGTGGGGAGGTCAATTAGGGCGTCGTTGATGATTTTTAGTAGTTCGTGGTTTTTTCGTAGGTTTGGGGCCATTAGTTAGTTCTGTGTATGGATGCGAGAATGATTAGGATGGATAGAGCGGATGTTCCTAGGTAGGCTTTGGTTTGTCCTGAGTGTAGAGTGGTGATGGTTTTGGTTGCTATGACTTGTAGGTTGGCCAGTCCTTCTGGGCCTAGTATTTTAAATCAGGAGAGGTCGATTAGGTGAGAGGCAATGTTTTGGCCTCCTTTTAGGGAGTTTGTTATGGTGAAGCGGTGGGTTAAGGGGTTGAAGAAGCCTAGGGATGTGGAGAAGTTTGAGAATGTAGTCTGTTTTGTTAGGATTAGGGTTTGGGTTATTTTTGAGATTTCTAGGGCTAGGGCAATTCCTAGGGCTGTGACTACTAAAGCTGTAATTTTGATGGATAGTGGTATTGTTATGGGTGGGGTTTTTGTGGGTGTGATGAATGAGGTGATGAGGAATCCTGCTGTGATGCTTCCTAGAGCTAGTCGAGTTAGGGGGGAAGTTACTGCAGGGTTGTTTTCATTGATCGGGGCGAGGGGGGTGATTCGGGTAAAGCCGGTTTGTACTAGTACGATTATACGGATTGTGTATACTGCGGTGAAGGATGTGGCTAGTAGGGTGAGTGTCAGGGCTCAAGTGTTTAGGTAGGATGTGCTTAGGCTTTCGATGATTTGGTCTTTTGAGTAGAATCCTGCTAGGAATGGTGTTCCTATTAGGGCGAGGTTGCCGATGGTCAGGCAAGATGTGGTTGTGGGAAGTATTTTTTGTAGGCCTCCTATTTTTCGGATGTCTTGTTCACCGTTTAGGCTGTGGATAATGGAGCCTGAGCATAGGAATAGTATTGCTTTGAAGAAGGCGTGGGTTGAAATGTGGAGGAAAGCTAGTTCGGGTAGGTTTAGCCCGATGGTAACTATTATTAGGCCTAGTTGGCTTGAGGTCGAGAAGGCGATGATTTTTTTGATGTCATTTTGGGTGAGGGCGCATGTGGCTGCGAATAGGGTTGACAGGGCTCCAAGGCATAGGCATAGGGTTAAGGCAGTTTGATTATGGTTGAATAGGGGGTGGGTTCGGATTAGTAGGAAGATTCCGGCTACTACTATTGTGCTTGAGTGCAGTAGGGCGGATACTGGGGTGGGTCCTTCTATAGCTGCTGGTAGTCATGGGTGAAGGCCGAATTGGGCTGATTTGCCTGTTGCGGCGAGGATGAGTCCTAGTAGAGGAAGGGTAGGGGTTTGTGATGGGGATGATAGTTGTTGGATTTCTCAGGTGTTTATGGATGAGGCTAGTCATGCTATGCATAGGATAAGTCCGATATCTCCTACTCGATTATAGAGTACGGCTTGTAGAGCGGCAGTGTTAGCTTCTGCTCGTCCGTGTCATCAGCTGATTAGTAGGAAGGATATGATTCCTACTCCTTCTCATCCGATGAATAGGACGAATAGATTGTTGGCAATGATTAGGATTAGTATTGCGATTAGGAAAAGTAGTAGATAGGTGAAGAATTTTGTGATGTATGGGTCTGAGGCCATGTATCATGTTGCGAATTGTAGGATGGATCATGATACGAATAGGGCGATTGGAAAGAAGGTGAGGGAGTAGAAGTCTATTTTTAGGCTGATAGGGATTTTGAAGTTTATGATGAATTTCCATTCTCATAGGGAGGTCAGGCTTTCTGTTCCGGAGTGGATATAGATTATTATTGGGGCTAGGCTGATTAGGAAGGATGTTTTGACTGTGTTTGTGATGATGGTGGGGGAGTTTTTGAGGTTGTTTGATAGTATGGGAAAGATGATGGGGGTTGATAGGATGGCTAGGGTTAGGAGTGTTAGTGTGTTTAGGACTAGTGGTAGGTCCATTACTTTCACTTGGATTTGCACCAAGGTGGATGGTTCCTAAGACCATTGGATTGCTTCTATCCTTTGAAAGTAAGGGGACTGAGGTTTTATACTCAGATGCTAGAGTTAGCAGTTCTTGCTGGTTTAACCTCCCCTCGGCAGGTAAGAAGAGTTTAACTTCTGTTTTTAGAGTCACAGTCTAATGTTTTGGTTGAAACTATACTTGCATATGGGTACTCCGGAGATAAGTTCGGGTTTTAGGATAAGTAGTGCTATGGGAATCATATGTAGGGCTATGAGGAGATGTTCTCGTGTGGAGGAGTTTTGAATTGATGTGATGTGGGATGGGAGTATTCCTCGTTGGGTTATTATGAGTATATATAGGGTGTATGAGGCGGTGAGTAGGATTGCAGTTCCTGTTAGGATGATTGTGAGGGAGGATCAGTTGAAAAGTGCGATTACAATGGTTAGTTCTGCTATGAGGTTTGTTGTTGGTGGTAGGGCTATGTTGGTTAGGTTGGCTAGGAGTCATCAGGTGGCTATGAGGGGTAATAGGGGTTGTAGTCCTCGTGTGAGTAGTAGAATTCGGCTGTGGGTTCGTTCGTAATTGGTGTTAGCCAGGCAGAATAATATTGAGGAGGTCAGTCCATGTGAGATTATTAGGATTATTGCCCCCGAGAATGCTCATTGAGTTTGGATTATTGTTGCGGCTACGACTAGTCCTATGTGGCTGACTGATGAGTAGGCAATGAGTGACTTTAGGTCGGTTTGTCGTAGGCAGATGGCGCTGGTTATTAGTGCTCCTCATAGTGCTAGGGTGATGAATGGGTAGTGTAGGTTGTTTGATGGGGGGTTTACTAGGATGGTAATTCGTATGATGCCGTATCCCCCTAGTTTTAGGAGTAAAGCGGCTAGTAGTATGGATCCGGCGATTGGGGCTTCTACGTGGGCTTTTGGTAGTCAGAGGTGTAGTCCGTATAGGGGGGCTTTCACTATGAAGGCTAATAAGAGGGCTAGGCCTGCGATTAGTCCTGATCATGAGTTGTTTAATGTAGGGTGTGAAAGTTTAAGTATGGGGAGGTATAGTGTGCCGATTTGGTTTTGTAGGTGTAGGATTGCAATTAGTAAGGGAAGTGAGCTGGCGAGGGTGTAAAATAAGAGGTAGATTCCAGCGTTTAGGCGTTCTGGTTGGCTGCCTCATCGTGTGATGAGGATTAGAGTTGGGATTAGGGTTGCTTCGAATGCGATGTAAAATAGTATTAGTTCTGAGGCTGAGAAAGCTAGGAGGATTGATAGTTGAGCTAGGATAATTGTTGTGGTGAAGATTCGTTTGCGGATGGTAGGTTCTTGTTCTAGGTGGTTTTGGCTTGCTATGAATATGAGTGGTAGTAGTCAGCATGATAGGACTAATAGTGGGGAGGAGATTTGGTCGATAGAGGTTCAGGGGGTTAGTCCTTTGTTTGGGTAGTATGTGGGGGTTAGTCATTGAAGGCTGACGCTGGCGATTAGAAAGCTGTGCAGGGTAATGTTAGTTCATATGTATTTGGGTGTGGATAGGATGGTTAGGGGGAGTAGTATTGTGGTTGGGATGAGGATTTTTAGCATTGTAGTAGGTTGAAGTTGTGTAGGTGGTCAGAGCCGTGGGTTCGTGTGGAGGCTACTAGTAGAGCCAATCCTGTGCCTGCTTCGCAGGCGGAGAATGTTAGTATGATGATTGGAAGTAGGGTGGAGGATGTTGATTGTATTTGGATTGGTCATATGGCTAGGGCTAAGTATATGGATAGTATTATACATTCTAAACACAGAAGAGCGGAGATTAGGTGAGTTCGGTGGAAGGCTATGCCTAGGCTGCTTAGGGTGAAAGCTGAGTAGAAGCTTAAGTGAAGGTAGGACATGAAGAAAGTTATAGGTTTAAGCTATAATCTGTTGAGTCGAAATCAACTGTCTTGATTAGACTAACTTTCTGTTATTCTGCTCATTCTAGTCCTCCTTGGGTTCATTCGTATACGAGTCCTAGTGTTAGTAATAGGATCAGTGTGGAGGCTCATGTTAGGGTAATGGTAGGGGATTGGAGTTGAATGGCTCATGGTAGGGGAAGTAGTAGGGCGATTTCTAGGTCAAATAGTAGGAATAGAATGGCTACTAGGAAGAATCGAATTGAGAATGGTAGTCGGGCGGATCCTAGGGGGTCGAATCCACATTCGTATGGAGATAGTTTTTCTGGATCTGGGTTTATTTGGGCTAGTCAGAAGTTTAGGGTGGTTAGGGCAATGCTTAGGGTTGCGGATAGGGTGAATATGAATATGATTATGTTTATTACTCTTCTCTGGGTTTAAACCAGATTTTAAGGATTGGAAGTCGATTGTAATTAGTATACTAGAAGAGTAAGATCCTCATCAATAGATAGAGATATATAGGAATAGTCAAACGACGTCTACGAAGTGTCAGTATCATGCTGCTGCTTCAAAGCCGAAATGGTGGTTTGGTGTGAAGTGGAATTTGATTAGGCGTGCTAAGCATACGAGGAGGAATGTAGATCCAATGATTACGTGGAGGCCGTGGAATCCAGTGGCTACAAAGAAGGTTGAGCCGTACACTCCGTCGGCGATGGAGAATGGGGCTTCGTAGTATTCTATGGCTTGGAGGGCGGTGAAGTAGAAGCCTAGAAGTACTGTCAGGGTTAGGGCTTGGATTGCTTGTTTTCGGTTGGCTTCTGTGATGCTGTGGTGGGCTCATGTTACGGTGACTCCTGATGCCAGGAGGATAGCGGTGTTTAGGAGGGGGACGTCTATTGGGTTTAGTGGTTTGATTCCGACGGGTGGTCATTGTCCTCCTAGTTCTGGAGTTGGGGCTAAGCTTGAGTGGAAGAATGCTCAGAAGAATCCTAGGAAGAAGAAAGCTTCTGATGTGATGAAGAGGGCTATTCCGTATCGTAGTCCTTTTTGGACGGTGGGGGTATGGTGGCCTTGGAACGTGCTTTCTCGTACGATATCTCGTCATCATTGGAATATGACTAGGATGGTGGAGAGTAGGCCTATGATCAGTAGTTGTGGGGAGTTGTAGTGGAATCACATTGTAAGTCCTGAGGTGGTTAGGAGGGCGGCAGCTGCTCCTAGAATAGGTCATGGGCTGGGGTCGACTATGTGGTAGGAATGTGCTTGGTGGGCCATTGGGTTTAAATATTTTCTTGAAGGTATAGGCTTAGTAGTAACACAAATACGTAGGCTTGGATTATAGCTACCGCTACTTCTAGGATTGTTAGTAGGAATAGTACTAGTAGGGTTAAGAGGGAGACTGCTGGTATTGTTGTAAATAGGGTTACTGTGGCTGTTGAGATAAGTTGGATAAGCAGGTGTCCTGCTGTCAGGTTGGCTGTTAGTCGTACTCCTAGGGCTAGTGGTCGGATTAGTAGACTTGTTGTTTCGATTAGGATGAGGGCTGGGATTAGTGGTGTTGGGGTTCCTTCTGGTAGGAGGTGTCCTAGGGAGGCTGAGGGTTGGTTTCGTAATCCTGTTAGTAGGGTGGCGAGTCATAGGGGGAAGGCTAGTGCTAGGTTTATTGATAGTTGAGTGGTTGGGGTGAATGTGTATGGTAGTAGTCCAAGTAGGTTAATGAGTAGTAGGAAGATTATTAGGGATGTTAGGATTAGGGCTCATTTATGTCCTTTTTTGTTTAGTGGGGTTATTAGTTGTTTTGTGATTAGGTTGATGAATCATAGTTGGAGGGTTGAGAGTCGGTTAGTGATTCATCGGTTGTCTATAGAGGGTAGAAGTAGGGCTGGGAATGTTATTGAGATGAGGATTAGTGGGATTCCTAGGAGGGATGGGCTGGAGAATTGGTCAAAGAAGCTTAGGTTCATGGTCAGGTTCAGGGGGTGGTTTTTGGTGTAGTGTGGATTTTACTAGATGGGGGGTTAGTTGATAAGAATGTTAGGATTTTGGGTTGAATGATCATGGATAGGGTTAGTCATGAAATGATCATGATAAAAAGTCAGGGGTTTGGGTTTAGTTGAGGCATATCATTAAGGAGGGGTGTGGTCCTCTTTCTTTAGCTTAAAAGGCTAATGCTGGTTCATAGCTTCTTAATGATCGTGTTTAGGATGGGATTGAGGATGATCAGTTTTCGAAGTTGGCGAGAGGGGTGGATTCTACTACGATTGGCATGAAACTGTGGTTGGCTCCGCAGATTTCTGAGCACTGTCCGTAGAAGATTCCTGGTCGGGATGCGAATATGGAAGTTTGGTTTAGGCGTCCTGGGATTGCGTCGGTTTTTACTCCTAGGCTTGGTACGGCTCATGAGTGGAGTACGTCGTCAGCGGTGACAATTACTCGGATGGTAGAGCTTGTGGGGATTACGACTCGGTGGTCGACTTCTAGTAGGCGGAAATGGCCTAGGGGTAGGTCTGTTGTTGGGACTATGTATGAGTCGAATGTTAGGTCTTTGAAGTCGGTGTATTCGTAGGATCAGTATCATTGGTGGCCGATGGCTTTTAGGGTTAGGTCTGGTTCATTGATTTCGTCTATTATGTATAGGATCCGTAGGGATGGTAGGGCTAGCATGATTAAGACTATAGCTGGGAGGATTGTTCAGACTAGTTCGATTGCTTGGGCATTGACTGTGTTGGAGGTTAGTTTTTCTGTGAGTATGAGGGTTAGTAGGTAGAGGACTAGGCTGCAAATTGCTAGGGCAACTATTAGTGCGTGGTCGTGGAATCCTATAAGTTCTTCTATGATAGGGGATGAGGCATCTTGAAAATTAAGTTGTGAGTGGTTTGCCATGGTGAGGTAGAGATACACTGGGGTTTCACCTGTAATTTAGTCTTGACAAGACTATGTAATATGTTTTACTAGTATCTCTATGAGAAAGAAGCATAAGTGGTTTATGCGGTTGGCTTGAAACCAACATATGGGGGTTCGATTCCTTCCTTTCTTGGACTTGGACGAAGGCTGGTTCTTCGAATGTATGGAAGGGTGGTGGGCATCCGTGAATTCATTCAATGTTGGTGCTTGTTAGTTCTGGTTGTAGAACTTTACGTTTGGATGCGAAGGCTTCTCAGATAATAAATACTAGCATGATTACGGCTGTTAGGGAAATGAGTGACCCTACTGATGAGATAGTGTTTCATAGTGTGTAGGCGTCTGGGTAGTCTGAGTATCGTCGTGGTATACCTGCTAGACCTAGGAAGTGTTGGGGGAAGAAGGTTAGGTTTACTCCTACGAATATTACTCCGAAGTGTACTTTGGCTCATGTTGAATGAAGTGTGTATCCTGTGAATAGTGGGAATCAGTGGGTGAATCCCGCTAGGATTGCAAATACTGCTCCTATTGACAGGACGTAGTGGAAGTGGGCTACTACGTAGTAGGTGTCGTGTAGGGCAATATCTAGTGAGGAATTTGCTAGGACGATTCCAGTTAGGCCTCCAATGGTAAATAGGAAAATGAATCCTAGGGCTCATAGTATTGGTGGGTCTCATTTGATTGTCCCCCCGTGTAGTGTTGCTAGTCAGCTGAACACTTTGATACCGGTTGGGATGGCGATGATTATGGTTGCAGATGTGAAGTATGCTCGGGTGTCTACGTCCATTCCTACAGTGAATATGTGGTGGGCTCAGACGATGAATCCTAGGAATCCGATTGATAGTATGGCTCATACTATTCCTATGTATCCGAATGGTTCCTTTTTACCTGCGTAGTAGGTTACGACGTGGGAGATGATGCCGAATCCTGGTAGGATTAGGATGTAAACTTCTGGGTGTCCGAAGAATCAGAATAGGTGTTGGTATAATACTGGGTCTCCTCCCCCTGCTGGGTCGAAGAATGTTGTGTTTAGGTTGCGGTCTGTGAGGAGTATTGTGATTCCTGCAGCGAGGACGGGTAGGGATAGGAGAAGCAGGACTGCGGTGATTAGTACGGATCACACGAATAGGGGGGTCTGGTACTGTGATAGGGCTGGTGGTTTTATATTGATTGCTGTTGTGATGAAGTTGATTGCCCCTAGAATAGAGGAGATACCTGCTAAGTGTAGTGAGAAAATGGCTAGGTCTACTGAGGCTCCGGCGTGGGCTAGGTTTCCGGCTAGTGGGGGATATACTGTTCAGCCCGTTCCCACTCCTGCTTCGACTGTTGAGGATGCTAGTAGTAGGAGGAATGAGGGGGGGAGGAGTCAGAAGCTTATATTGTTTATTCGTGGGAATGCTATGTCTGGGGCTCCAATTATTAGGGGTACTAGTCAGTTTCCGAATCCTCCAATTATGATTGGTATAACTATGAAGAAAATCATTACGAAAGCATGGGCTGTGACGACAACGTTGTATACTTGGTCGTCTCCTAGTAGGGCTCCGGGTTGTCCTAGTTCTGCTCGAATGAGGAGGCTTAGGGCGGTACCTACTATTCCGGCTCAGGCACCGAAAATTAGGTACAGGGTTCCGATATCTTTGTGATTGGTTGAAAATAATCATCGGTTAATGAATGTCACAGGTAAGATGGCTGAGTGTATAAGCGTTAGGCTGTAGTCCTTTTTACAGAGGTTTGATTCCTCTTCTTATCGGCTCTGTAGTGAAGTTCATAGTGAGTTGCAAGCTCATTGATGTGCATTGATAATGCGCCGGGGCCTTAGGCAGAAGCCTGTTGGTTTGGGCATATAGCTGTTAACTATATTGTTATGGGATCGAAGCCCATCTGTCTAGTGATAGGTAAGGTCCTAGCTTAATTAAAGTGTCCGAGTTGCGTTTGGGAGATGCAGGATAATGTCCTGCGGACTTTAGCAGAAACTAAGAGGGTTTAACTCTTGTTTAAGGCTTTGAAGGCCTTCGGTTTAAGTGATCCTAAGTTTCTTAAATGATAGTGAGGATTATTGGAGCGATTGGTAGGAGGGTGATAGATAGTGAGGTTAAGATAGCGATTAGGGGGTTTGTTGTTTTGTTATTGTGTCATTGTTTTATGTGGTTAGTGGTGTGTGGGGGGAGTGTGATGGTTGCGCAGTATGCAAGTCGTAGATAGAAGAATAGTCCTAGTAAGGATAGTAGGGAGATGATTGTAGCTGCTGGGGCTATGTCTTGTTTAGTTAGTTCTTGGATGATTAGTCATTTTGGAAGGAATCCTGTTATTGGGGGTAGTCCTGCGAGGGATAATAGGGTTAGTAGCAGGATTGCGCTTAGTGAAGGGGCCTTTGTTCATGCGGTTATTAGGGTTGATAGTTTTAGGACTTTTATTGAATTTAGGGTTATAAATACGGCTGCGGTTATTAATGTGTATAGGTAGAAGTTTAGGAGGGTTAGTTTGGGGTTGTATGTGATGATAATGGCTATCCATCCTAGGTGGGAGATGGATGAGAAGGCTAGGATTTTTCGGGTTTGTGTTTGGTTTAGTCCTATTCATCCTCCTAGGGCTGCTGAGAGGATAGCCAGGGTAACCAGGAGGGTAGGGTTTAGGGATGGTGAGGTTATAAATAGCAGTGTTATGGGTGGGAGTTTTATGGCTGTAGATAGGATGAGTCCGGTGGTGAGTGGGGAGCCTTGTAGTACTTCTGGGAATCAGAAATGGAAGGGCACTAGGCCTAGTTTTATTGCAATTGCAGAGGTTAGGATTAGGCATGATAGTGGGTGGGTTAGTTGGGTAATGTCTCATTGTCCGGTGTGTCATGCGTTGATTATGCTGGAGAATAATACTAGGGTTGAAGCAGCTGCTTGGGTGAGGAAGTATTTGGTTGCGGCCTCGATGGCTCGAGGGTGGTGGGATTTTGAGATTAGTGGTAGGATGGCAAGTGTGTTAATTTCTAGTCCGGTTCAGGCTATGATTCAATGGTTGCTTGAGATTGTGATGGTGGAGCCTAATAAGAGACTGGCAATGAAGATTAGTTTTGCTTGGGGGTTCATTAGCAGGGGAAGGGGTTGAACCATCATTTTCGGGGTATGGGCCCGATAGCTTGTTTAGCTGACCCTACTAGAAAGTAATATAAAGGAAGTATAGAGAGTTTTGATTTCTCTAGTGTAGGTTCGATTCCTACTTTTCTAAGTTAGGAAATGAGAGGGCTGGTGTACCTCTATGTTCACTTTATCATAGTGACCCTTAAGCATTCAGGCACATTTCCGGTGGTCTTAGGTATGGGGGAAGGCCCGCATAGCAGATTGGTATGCTGATGTGTCATAGGCATAGAGCTAGTGTGAGTGGGAGAAAGTTTTTTCATAGTAGGTGTATTAGCTGGTCGTATCGGAATCGTGGGTATGAGGCACGGATTCATAGGAATCCTGCTGATAGAAGGAGTACTTTTGTTGCCAGGATTACTGGGAATAGTTCTTGTTGGGGGTTGAGGAAGCTTGGGTTGAAGAATAGGATGGTGGTTAGTGTGTTTATTAATATGATGTTGGCGTATTCAGCTAGGAAGAATAGGGCGAATGGGCCTGCTGCGTATTCTACGTTGAAACCTGATACTAGTTCGGATTCTCCTTCTGTTAGGTCAAATGGGGCTCGATTTGTTTCGGCTAGTGTGGATACGTATCATATTATGGCCAGGGGTCAGCACGAGAAAATGAGGTAGAGGGGTTCTTGGGTAGTTGCTAAAGTGCTTAGGGTGTAGTTTCCACTAAGGAGGATGACGGATAGTAGAATAATTGCTAAGGTTACTTCATAGGAGATTGTCTGGGCTACTGCTCGTAGTGCTCCGATTAGGGCATATTTTGAATTTGAGGCCCATCCTGATCATAGGATGGAGTATACTGCTAGGCTTGATATGGCTAGTAGGAATAGTATGCCTAGGTTTAGGTCGGCTAGGGAGAACGGTAGGGGAAGTGGTATTCAGATTGAGATAGCTAGGAGGAGAGCTAGCATGGGTGTTATTATAAATAGGATTGGGGAGGATGTTGATGGTCGGATGGGCTCTTTGATAAATAGTTTGATACCGTCTGCTAGTGGTTGTAAGAGTCCATAGGGGCCTACGATATTTGGTCCTTTTCGGCTTTGCATGTAGCTTAGGATTTTGCGTTCTACTAATGTCAGGAAGGCCACTGCGATTAGGATTGGAAGAGCGTAGGATAGGGTTATGATGAGGTTAGTTAAAAGGGGGTAGTTAGTCATGGGTGGGTCTTGAAGCTAGGGAGAGGATTTGAACCTCTGAATTAAAGGACTTAAGCCTTTTGCATTTTCCGAGCTCTGCCACGCTAGCTGGGGTCCTTTTCTTGGACGTGGGGTGGGTGTGATAGCTTTTCGTGGTTTAGTTGTTTTCATCACTTAAGGCGAAGGCTTGCTTGTAGTATTGGCCTCACTTTTTCCTATCCTTTCGTACTGGGAAGAGTTTATCATAGATGGAAACCGACCTTGGGTTGCTCCGGTCTGAACTCAGATCACGTAGGACTGTTAATCGTTGAACAAACGAACCCTTAGTAGCGGCTGCACCACTAGGATGTCCTGATCCAACATCGAGGTCGTAAACCTCCCTGTCGATATGGACTCTCGGGGGAGATTGCGCTGTTATCCCTGGGGTAGCTTGGTCCATTGATCAATTGTATTGGGTCTGGGTGCTGTTAGCACGTTGAGGGGTTGCTCTTGGTCTAGAGTTGTGGTCCAATTTTTGGAGGCTTTGTTTTACTCCAAGGTCGCCCCAACCGAAAAACACGTACCAGTCTCTTATGTGTCAGTGAACCCAGTGGGTGTGTATGTGATATAAGGTGGTCGTTGGTTTTGAAGTTCCACAGGGTCTTCTCGTCTTATGGGTTTATCCCTGCTTTTGTACAGGGAGATCAATTTCACCGATTGCCTGTAAGAGACAGTTAAGACCTCGTTTAGCCATTCATACAAGTCTCGATTTATGGGACAATTGATTGCGCTACCTTTGCACGGTTAGGATACCGCGGCCGTTAAACGTGAGTCACCGGGCAGGCATCACCTTCAATACTTGTTTGTTGGTTAGCTGAAGGCTATGTTTTTGGTAAACAGTCGGGCCTTGACGGGTTTGCCTAGTTCCTTTTACAGGTTTTAATCTTTCTTGATGGACGCTCCTCTGTCGGGTTAACAAGATACTTAATACTCTGCTTGTTTGATTTGTTGTATATTGGTAGTTTGTTAATAATGTATGGATGTAAGCTTGCGTCGTAGAGGGAGGACCCTGGTTACTCATTCTAGCATTAATTCTCCTATTTGTGTATAGGTTAGCCTGTTAATGGTGAGGGAGTCATATGGTTTTTATATTTTTTGGTACGGAGCTTTAACGCACTCTTTGTTGATGGCTGCTTGAGGGCCCACAGTAAATTCGTATGTCATTATTTATCCGCTCGTAGAGATTGTATTCTTTTTTAAAGGAGCTGTACCTCCTTTAAATAGCCCTTAATTCGCTTCATTAGGGTTTGTTGGTTCCTTGGAGAAGAATTAAGAGTGAACTTAGATTCGTTTCACAGGCAACCAGCTATCACCCAGCTCGGTTGGCTTTTCACCTCTACTGACAAGTCATCCCACTCTTTTGCTACAGAGACGGGTTCGCTCTAACAGCTGCTCGTAAGTAGCTCGCTTGGGTTTCGGGGTGGCAAACTTAAATTCGTTTTGCTTGGTTTTTCTTGCTAGACCATGATGCAAAAGGTACAAGGGTTGATCTTTGCTGTTTTTAGCTTAGTTTTCATTGTTATTTCATCTTTCCCTTACGGTACGTGATCTCTATCGCTCCAATGGTGTCTTTTCTATCGCCTATACTAGGACTAGTAAATGCTTTGGTTTTGTGTGGGGAGTAGCTTTGTTATTCCAGGTCATGTTGATTGGGCTAGAATTTGGCATCAAGACGATCTGGTGTAACAGATATTTTTCAGGTGTAAGCTGAATGCTTTTGTTTAAGCTACGTCTTGGTATACTAAGTGCACCTTCCGGTACACTTACCTTGTTACGACTTACCTCATCTTTGGCTGAATAGCTTATTAATTATGGGGGGGGGGGGGGCGCCTGCGAGGAGGGTGACGGGCGGTGTGTACGTGCCCCAGGGCCGGCTTAAAGAGGGCTCGATTGTCCCACTTTACTGCTAAATCCGCCTTCCAGGGACAATTTCAAGTCCCTTTGCCGTTGTGTTCTAGTCTAGAAAATGTAGCCCATTGCTTCCATTCCATAGGCTATACCTTGACCTGTCTTGTTAGCGTGGTTAGGGCTGTTGCGTCCACTGTTGGGCTTTCAGGGGAGGTGGGCTGGCGACGGCGGTATGTAGGCTGAATTTTGGCAAGGAATGGTTAGGTATAACGTGGATCATCGATTACAGAACAGGCTCCTCTAGGTGGGTTTGGGGCACCGCCAAGTCCTTAGAGTTTTAAGCGTTAGTGCTCGTAGTTCTCGGGCGGATGCTTGAGTAGGGTTGAAGCATCAAGATTTAGGGCCAGGCATAGTGGGGTATCTAATCCCAGTTTGGGCCCTGGCTTTCGTGGAGTTCAATTAATCGTTGTCCTAAGATCTTCTTTGACGTGGAGGCCTTACTAGCATCTTGGGCTTGTGACGGCTCAGTTGCCTTTTAATCTTAGTTACTTGGATAACATGTGACCACTCTTTACGCCGTTATAAAGTTAATTTGGGTCTCCTGTATGACCGCGGTGGCTGGCACAGGATTTACCAACCCTAGGTTTGCTATGGCTAAGTCAAGTTTACACTCATTGCTTAATATTAACTACTGCTGAATACCCGTGGGGGTGTGGCAATTGCAAGGCGTCTTGGGCTACGGTGGGTGTGAGCCTGATGCCCGCTCCTATCTACCTTTGTGTGGGTGTCCAGGGCATCTACACTGGGGCGCGGATACTTGCATGTATATTCCTAGCAAAAACTAACAGTAAGGTTAGGACTAAGTCTTTTGTCTTTGGGCGTGTGTAACGGCCGTCTTGACATCTTCAGTGTCATGCTTTTTGTAAGCTACAAAGAC